GGGTTTCGAATATTGAGAAAAAATGTTTGCAATACCAATAAAATCAAATAAATACCTAAATCAAAATAAATACCTAAATACAAAGTTATACATTTATTCTTGAATTAAGTAATAATTCTTAGTAGCATAGCCAAAAAGCCTTCTTCCTTTTTAAGAATATCCATTATTATAGAACAGAATTTGATAAAAGAAGCTCTTTTGCAATAGAAACAAAGATGGGGAAGGGGTTATCTCCTGCTAAGGCAAAGCCTTTATTTAATGAAATTCTTTATTCTTTCATTAAGAACTAATCCAATCTCCCCAAGTAGGATTCGAACCTACGACCAATCAGTTAACAGCCGACCGCTCTACCACTGAGCTACTGAGGAACAACGGCAGATTCTACCTCTTAGAGTTCAACTTTTGTTCTCAACCAATAAACAATATAAGTCCCACGCTTACTTCGTAACTCTCGGAACTTCGTCGTAGTGTCGTCTCATTTCATATATGCAAGATAGTATTCTCATATCATCAATATTTTTATATTATACTATAATATATATGCAAGATGATATTTCCATATCATCAATATATGAATAATATATGAATCTCTCGAATATATATGTCAGACATCTTTTTTTTTGAATCCATTCTGTCTTACTCTATCAAAAAAGCCTTTCAATCTATGTATCAAATAGAATCTGTGTATCAAATAGAAGAAAAAGGAATGAAGACAAGAAATCATGGATTTTCACGTTTGCTTATTCAAGTGAATAAAAGATATAAAAAAGGATTTTTTAATATTGACACGTTTTTGATGACTATACTATGAAATAAAAGTCACAAAGATATAAAAAAGAATTTTTGACTTTTTACCCTTGACACAGCTATTTTAAGTGGTTATACTATAGTCACAGAGATATAAAAAAGAATTTTTGACTTTTTACCCTTGACACAGCTATTTTAAGTGGTTATACTATAGTCACAGAGATATAAAAAAGAATTTTTGACTTTTTACCCTTGACACAGCTATTTTAAGTGGTTATACTATAGTCACAGAGATATAAAAAAGAATTTTTGACTTTTTACCCTTGACACAGCTATTTTAAGTGGTTATACTATAGTCACAGAGATATAAAAAAGAATTTTTGACTTTTTACCCTTGACACAGCTATTTTAAGTGGTTATACTATAGTCACAGAGATATAAAAAAGAATTGTCTACTGTCGGCCCTGTTATTGAAAAATATTCAGTTATGAAATAATTGGAGGAGAAATTTTATAGGACATATAATAATCCATCTTTTCCATGCAAAAAAAGGAGTAATCAGCTGTGATAGGTGAAAAAACAGGATTGTCAAAAAAAAGAATTCTAGTAAAGAAAAGGTTTGTAGCTAAGCATTTATCGGAAACATTTGAAAAAATCAAAAAGGGGGAGGAGAGAGAAATAATAGTCACTTGGTCTCGGGCATCCACTATTATACCCTCAATGGTTGGCCATACAATAATGAAACTTTTAATTTTTTCGACTAAAAAGGAGTACTCTTCGTATGACAGATATGAACAAAAAGAAAGTTTTTGGGTCGTCTTATCAATCCGTTCTCATAAATGTCATAATTCACTTGAGAACTATGGAGACGGAAGAAGTATTTGCTTCTTACCAAATCCAGGATTTGTTTTGTTCGCGTATCTTTATGATTTATGTCCGCCTGGATTTCAGAAAGCGAAATTACGATCTACCTATCTATTTCAATGTTTTCTCGTCTGACAAAAAAAAACGAAATTTTAATCGTAAATTTTGGCGGATTTTGGATATGATAGCGAAGATCAAAATCATGGAAGTGGAATTAAATAGAAAAGAAGTTTATAAACTTGAGAGATTCTTTCCAAGGAAAATATCTCAAATTCTTGAGAAAAATTCTCTAAAAACCCTAGAGGACCTCATAAATTGTGATTTATATCGTTTAATCAATTTCTCTGGAGAAGATATCTATGAATTTATGAGTGGATTCGAAGGCCTTTATTCTCATCTTTATTGTTTGAATTGTTTCAGCAAATTCAGCAAAGCGGGTTCTAGTCCCGCAAAAGAATCTCTGATAAAAACATCCTTTGAATACACTCTAGTAGAAAAGATTGCGCGTTTGAAGAAGATGGAAAGTGTCTTCGAATTCTATAGTTTTGAAATTACTAAGATTTTTGGACGGGATGTATCCAGGCTTCTTAAAGAAGCCGGATTAAACACCCTAAAGGATCTTATATATTTTGACGATCTATATAATCGAATCTCACTGTTTCCTCAAAAACACAGACAACAATTCAATCGCGAATTCTCTAAAATATATTATTCATTTTGTTTTTTAAAAGAAACGATTTAAAAGAAGAACATAAAGAAGGAAGTTTCTTTATTTTTTTCAATATTGAGAATCCACAAGGGCCTTGGTTACAATGTATTTAGACCTGTTTTTGATAGCTTAGATCTATAGGACATATCATAATCCATCTTTTCCATGCAAAAAAAGGAGTAATCAGTTGTGATAGGTGGAAAAAACAGGATTGTCAAAAAAAGGATTGTAGTAAAGAAAAGGTTTGTAGCTAAGCATTTATCGGAAACATTTGAAAAAATCAAAAAGGGGGAGGAGAGAGAAATAATAGTCACTTGGTCTCGGGCATCCACTATTATACCCTCAATGGTTGGCCATACAATAATGAAACTTTTAATTTTTTCGAAATACTAAAAAAAGTGAAATAGAACCTATGACCAATAAACATGAATGGAAATCTGTTTCCTTTATCCGCCAAAGTCGTAGTTTACATTATGGTCGTTTCATGCTATCGTCGCTTAAGGAAGGTCAGGCTAATATATTAGGTACTACCATACGAAGAGTTCTACTTGCAGAAATAAAAGGAACACGTATAACACATGCTACATTTCAATTGAAAGAAAAACAAGAAAAATCTTTTCATCAATATAGTACTATACCTGGTATAAGAGAATCTGTACATGAAATATTACAAAATCTCAAAACAATTGTCTTGAAAAGCCCCACCAATCAAGTTATCAAAGCATCGATATCGATTTCGGAGAGTGGTCCAATGCTTTTTACTGCCAAAAATATAAACCTACCGGATTTTGTTCACATAGTCAACGAAGACCAACCTATTGCGTATATAACAGGACCAATAGATTTATCAATTGAATTGATATTAGAACGAGATAGAGGGTATCACCCTCGACACTTAGATACTGCTTCGAAGATTAGAAATAATAGGGGAATTAATGGATTTGAAAGTAGAAGTTTCAATGGAAATGTAAAAAGAAGTGTCGTCAATGACAATGTCAAATATGGCGATTATAGCGATGAAAATTGCAGTTTTACTTTTCCCATAGATAGCACATTTACTCCTGTGCTACAGGTCAATTATACGTATCATGCGAATAAACAGTATTATGATCCGCTTAAAAAAAAAATTGACTCCGAGGAAATACTATTTCTCGAGATATGCACGAATGGAAGTTTGACTCCTGCAGAAGCACTTCGTGAAGCTTGTCTTCATTTGATTGATTTTTTTCAAATTTTGCCCCTCTTATGAAGAAGAAAATCTCTTTTTGAGAGAAAGGGATGAAAAGCATTTCTTTTTGATATTTCAACAAATTTTTCATAAATATCTGCGTATGGATATACAAAAGTTATGGTCTAATATAAAACAAATACTTATTAACACTCCATATTTTTTTGCAAAAAAAGGACATATGACGAATAAAATATCTTTCATAACGGAGGAATCAAATAAGATGAAACAAGATAAATTCAAAAAGATGATTACAAGTGGAGAGCAAATGGAAGAGAAACGAAAAAATATCGAGAAAGAATTACTTGAAGAAGAACTAGATTTAGATCAAGAGGAACTGGATAAAATGAATGAAGATAAACTCGATTCAGATGAAGAGGAATTGAACAAATTGATTGGAAAGAAATATACTCGAAACGAAATAGAGCAACTATTTCTTCTCGCAGAAATAGAAACAAAAGCAGAAATAGAAGAAAAAGAAAAAAACCTTGCTTATGATGAAGATGCTAATCAAAATTCAAAAAAATCAATAAAATCAGAAGAATCAACAGAATCTGAAGAATCACAAGAATCAGAAGAATCAACAAAATATGAAGAATCAGAAGAATCAACAGAATCTGAAGAATCACAAGAATCAGAAGAATCAACAAAATATGAAGAATCAGAAGAATCAACAGAATCTGAGGAATCGCAAGAATCAGAAGAATCAATGGAATCTGAAGAAGATATACCTTACATGGATAAGGTCGATTCTTATCAAAGAAAAACAGGTTTGACTGACGCTGTTCAAACAGGAATAGGTCAACTCGACGGTATCCCTGTAGCACTTGCGGTTATGGATTTTGAGTTTATCGGAGGAAGTATGGGATCGGTAGTGGGTGAAAAAATAACCCGTCTAATTCAATATGCTACGAGAAAATCCTTACCTCTCATCATTTGTTGTGCTTCTGGAGGAGCTCGTATGCAAGAAGGAAGTTTCAGCTTAATGCAGATGGGTAAAATATCTTCGACTTTATTGAATTTTCAATTCCATGAAAACTTATTTTTAGTGTCACTTCTGACATCGCCTACAACAGGTGGTGTCACAGCCAGTTTTGGAATGCTTGGCGATATCATTATTGGTGAACCAGATGCAACCATTGCATTTGCAGGTAAAAGAGTGATTGAAGAAGTAATGAAGATCGAAGTACCCGAGGGTGTACAGGAAGCTGAATACTTATTGGAAAAGGGCTCTTTGGATTCAATTGTACCGCGTAATCTTTTCAAAGGTGTTCTTAGTGAATTATTGGCGTTCCACGGTATCAAATCAAATAGAGGAGGTGTATGAAAAAAGACCTAATATGTTCATTTCTATTCGGTTTATGGAATCATTTTGTTATATTTTTTATTATGTTTTGCTCATTTTGGTTTGAGCCACGATTTTATATCGTGGAATTTAATTCTTTCACGAACAATTTCGAATTGTTCATATTTTTCTATGTGTTCTATAAATTCGTGATAGAGATTTTTCTCTATTTTATAGGATGCATTTTGAAAATGTTCAAATTTCGAAATATTCATTTCGAAAACCAAATTGACCAATATGCTAAGCTCATTCACGGGCTTATGCTAACCTATACATTGATATCCATTAACGAAGATGAGTTAATGGAATTAATGTATAGCGGTTTTTTTCTATTTCGATTCATTTTTTTGAATTGGAAATCTCGATTTCATATGGATTTCCAATTCAAAGTCTTTTATCGCAGATTTTTGATTATCTTGATTATAATATTGATTTTCAAAATAATCAAAAACTTTTTTGATAAGTGAGAAAATCCGTTTGAAATGAACTCTGATATGATAAATAATAAGATTTCGAGTATTTTGATATCCCTAAAACTAATAAATTAAGACTCATCTGTCTGGAAAAAAGAATGATTCTTTCTTTTAATGGGTCTTCTCCTTTTCTTTCTTTGACACTTTCTTTATTTTCATATGAGTCATTGATACCGGATCAGTTCTTCTTATTAATCCCTTTCGTTCTTATTTTTGCTGGATATCTCGCTTGTTTCAACCTTAGTTCATATGCTACTGTTGAAGCATGAATTGAAATCTTAGATCAAAGCACTATGTATGGATGATATAAACTGCCTAAACAAGACATGAATAAAGGAACTATTCATTATACTTTCCGCGGTTCCATTTCTACCGCGGGCCTTACGCAATCGATCGGATCATATAGATATCCCTTCAACACAACATAGGTCATCGAAAGGATCTAGGACAACTCACCAAAGCACAAAAGCCAGGATAGAAAATTGATTCCTTTTTCAAGAGTGCATAACCGAATGGATAAGCTTACAATAACCCGTCAATTTTGGATCCAATTGGGGATTTTCCTTGGGAGGTATCGGGAAGAGATTGAAATGTAACAATATAGATTCATAGGTTCTCTATTGATTCTATATGGGATAGAAGAAGAAAAATCGAAATGAAATCAAGAATCCAGGAAAAAAGGAAATCAAAAAATAAGTAAAAGATAGAAAGGATTCAAAATGAATAAATTGATTCTGACCTCGATACTTAAGAAATTGGGTAAGCTAAACCCAACCGATAATATGGGATTTTATCCCGTCTGAGTTCTGATAAGAAATCATCTTATATCGTATATTAGAATTCACTTTGTCTTATTTTCTAATAAAAAAGGGAGACTCGTATGGAACAGGTTTGGCTTTTCCCACAAAAACAAAGGGATAACTATCTACGCCCTTTGCCTTACAATTTTCTTTCAGTGTACGAACGACTGTATCGGGAGCGCACAGTTATTTTAGCGGCCCAGAGTAACTATAGACATCAAATGTGGCAAACAGTGCCGTCGCTGCTAGAGCTTTACGATTCGAAAAGTAAAGATCCGATTAGAGTTTTTATAGACGCCCCTTCTTTAGGGGCACAGGAATCCTTAGTTCTTTCTAAAATACTTCAAGTGAGCCCGGTTGAAGTATATACAACTCTGATAGGTCCTGTGGGATTAGGACCCGCTTTGATTCTCGCGGGAGGAACACAGGGGAAACGAGTTGCATTCCCGAACTCTAAGATTTCTTTTGACACTACTGGCCTACCACTAGATACTGCTTCAATTGATCCAAGTTGTGGTAATTATTTTTCTGCGCTTTATAAAAAACTACAAGACCGACGCGAACTTGTTCGTAGATTTCTTAGTATTTGTGCAGAAAGGTCAAGCTCATCGGAATATGAGCTACTCTCCACTATGGAAAGTAAGTCCTTTTTATCACCCAGGGAAGCTATCAATTTTGGTATTATCGATGACGTAGTGAATATAAGGGAAGATAACGAAAATAGGATCTTAGACACTTTGAATCCTGGTTGTGCTTATTCTAATAATCCCTATGACAGTCGATTTTACCTTTTTTGATCTCGATACTTAAGAAATTGGGTAAGCTAAACCCAACCGATAATATGGGATTTTATCCCGTCTGAGTTCTGATAAGAAATCATCTTATATCGTATATTAGAATTCACTTTGTCTTATTTTCTAATAAAAAAAGGAGACTCGTATGGAACAAGTTCAAGTTAGAAATAGCAGCTTTTCAGATAAGTTTTATTATTCCGTAATAGTACGTACATGTTTTCAAAAAGACAATTATGATTCTTTGATTCGTTTTTTTCTTTTATGTTCATACAGCGATTTCTATATATATAACCTAGATCAAGAAAATAACCCACCCGTTCATCCCAAAATTTTTGAATTGATGATAGGATATCCTATTTTAATTAAAGCATTTATAGTTTTAAGATTGAAAATCCACGAAAAGGACAAACTTTACAATTTAGTAATAAAATATATAAAAAAGGATTTTTCTATTGCTCAGAGTGCTTATGATAATAGAAATTCAGAATACCAACAAAATCTTAAGCCAGAGGAGCCAGAGGAGCCAGAGGAACCAGAGGAGCCAGTTGATCCAAAGGATGTATTTGCGCCATTCGGTCATTTATGGACTTTTTGTAAAAATTGTGAGACATCCATTTACAAACAATATGCGCAAAAAAACAAATATATTTGTCAACATTGTGGATCTCATTTACAAATGGAGAGTTTCGATCGAATCGAATCTTTTATTGATGCGGGTACTTGGGATTCTATGGATGAGAATATGGTTTCTACTGATCCCTATGAGATTCTTAGAAAAAACATTGCGTCTGCTTCTGAAGATTCTTCAGAAGAATCTTCTGAAGATTCTTCTGAATTTGAAGCAATATATAATATGGGAGGGCCGTATGAAAAATGACCGCTTTATTTTGAGGATCGTCAAAAATATGATAAAATCAATCCAATCTCAAGATATGAGATTTATTTTAAGAATATCGGTGTATATTTGTATAGGAATAATATTATTAATTATCTTAATAAAGATAATTAATAATATTATTATTAGATTGAAACCGGTATTTTTGATAATTCAATGGATGATTTCTATTGTTCTCTTTATCTTACAAATGGATATTTTATTTAATCTTTTTTATCTTAAATATCATTTTTTCGATAATAAATTTCATTAGAAAAGTTATTCTAAATATTCTGAAAAAACTTTTGAGATAAAGAGATGATCCATAGATTGAATTATCAAAAATACACATGCTACATTTCAATTGAAAGAAAAACAAGAAAAATCTTTTCATCAATATAGTACCATACCTGGTATAAGAGAATCTGTAGATAAAATATTAAAAATGCAGGTAAAAGAGTGATTGAAGAGATCTATCTCCTTCTATCCAAATCAAATTCTCCATTTGATTTGGATAGAATAAGAAAGTAGTATATGAATCAATCCAAGTTTTTGTGTATACTAGATTCAAATAACTGGCATAATTCTGATTTTTTGATTTTTCCTGATCGGAAAAATCATCCATGAAAAAGAAAGAAAAAAGATAGAAAAATTTGGTTTTTTATGGTCAAAAATTCATTCACTCCTATTATTCCACAAGAAGAAAATAAGGGTTCTGTTGAATTTCAAGTATTCAGTTTCACCAATAAGATACAGAGGCTTACTTCCCATTTAGAATTGCACAAAAAAGATTTTTTATCGGAAAGGGGTCTACGAAAAATTCTGGGAAAACGTCAACGGTTGCTGGCTTATTTGTCAAAGAAAAATCGAGTACGTTATAATAAATTAATTGATCAGTTGAATATTCGAGAGCCACAAACTCGTTAATTTCATTGTTTGAATTTTTTTTAGTAGTATTCGATTTTTCATTTTGATGAGCCTCACTTTGAGGAATTCATGGAATAATGAATTCAGGAAGAAAAGATATGACTGTACCGGTTACAAGAAAAGATCTCATGATAGTCAATATGGGTCCTCACCACCCATCCATGCATGGTGTTCTTCGACTGATCCTTACTCTCGATGGTGAAGATGTTATTGATTGTGAACCCATATTGGGCTATTTACACAGAGGAATGGAAAAAATAGCGGAAAACCGAACAATTATACAATATCTACCTTATGTAACACGGTGGGATTATTTAGCTACTATGTTCACAGAGGCAATAACGGTAAATGCACCAGAAAAATTGGAAAATGTTCAAGTACCTCAAAGAGCTAGCTATATCCGAGTTATTATGCTGGAATTGAGCCGTATAGCTTCTCATTTGTTATGGCTTGGACCTTTTATGGCCGATATCGGTGCACAGACTCCTTTCTTCTATATTTTCAGAGAGAGAGAATTGATATACAATCTATTCGAAACCGCCACAGGTATGCGAATGATGCATAATTATTTCCGCATCGGGGGGGTAGCTGCTGATCTACCTTATGGATGGATAGAGAAATGTTTCGATTTCTGCGATTATTTCTTAACAGGAATTGTTGAATATCAAAAACTGATTACACGGAATCCCATTTTTTTGGAACGAGTGGAAGGAGTGGGCATTATTCGTGGAGAAGAAGCAGTAAATTGGGGTTTATCCGGGCCAATGTTACGAGCTTCTGGAATCCAATGGGATCTTCGTAAAGTTGATAATTATGAGTGTTACAATGAATTCGATTGGGAAATCCAATGGCAAAAAGAAGGAGATTCATTAGCTCGTTATTTAGTACGAATCGGTGAAATGAGGGAATCCATAAAAATGATTCAACAGGCTCTAGAGGGAATTCCTGGAGGACCCTATGAGAATTTAGAAGTCCGACGCTTTGATAGAGCAAAGAATTACGAATGGAATGATTTTGCATATAGATTTATAAGTAAAAAACCTTCACCCAATTTTGAATTGTCGAAACAAGAACTTTATGTGAGAGTGGAAGCCCCAAAAGGGGAATTAGGGATTTATTTGATAGGAGATAATAGTGTTTTCCCCTGGAGATGGAAAATTCGTCCACCCGCTTTTATCAATTTGCAAATTCTTCCTCAGCTAGTTAAAAGAATGAAATTGGCTGATATCATGACGATATTAGGTAGTATAGATATCATTATGGGAGAAGTTGATCGTTGAAATGATAATTGATACGACAGAAGTACAAACTATCAATTCTTTCTCTACATTGGGATTTTTCAAAGAAGTCTATGGACTGATATGGATTGTACCTATTTTGACCCTGATATTGGGAATCACAATAGGGGTACTAGTAATTGTTTGGTTAGAAAGAGAAATATCTGCAGCGATCCAACAGCGTATTGGGCCTGAATATGCTGGTCCGATGGGAATTCTTCAAGCTATAGCAGATGGGACTAAATTACTTTTGAAAGAGGATCTCCTCCCATCTCGAGGAGATATTCGTCTGTTTAGTGTTGGACCGTCTATAGCAGTCATATCAGTTCTACTAAGCTATTTAGTAATTCCTTTTGAGTATCGTCTTGTTTTAGCTGATCTCGATATAGGTGTTTTTTTATGGATCGCCATTTCAAGTATTGCTCCTATTGGTCTTCTTATGTCAGGATATGGATCGAATAATAAATATTCCTTTTCAGGTGGTCTACGAGCTGCTGCTCAATCTATTAGTTATGAAATACCATTAACTCTATGTGTATTATCAATATCTCTACGTGTGATTCGTTGGAATATGAACTTTTACCTCTTTTTGTTCTAGAAATCAAAGAACAAAAAGAGGTTCAATGTATTAAATAGATATTCTCATTTTTTTATTCAGCATTCAGGTTGATGAGTTAAACCAGATAGTTATATGAGTGAAACAAAACAGCTTATCCATTTGTAGTAAGAAGAAAAAATCTCATTCCCTGTGTACAAGAATCAAGTTGAAGTAAACATAAGCAGCGTAACCTGTTTACCCCAAGATTCCGATTTTTTGATTAGTCATCATATCTTGAAGCGGGTGCAAACAAAAGATCAACTGTATGGAGTTTCTACTACTTTCTTGTATTTATTACTATACCGGCGATCAATCAAAAGTCAGTGGACAGTTAGGAACACCAAGGTACACAAAAGATTAGTAATCGAGATAATGTAAGGTATCAAAAAAGAGGTTTTTCCACATAAAACGAATCATAATAAGGACTTGAAATTGGTAGAAATGATCAAGTAGTACTTCCCTACGATTCCGATCTAGAGTATGCTCCTATTCACTGATTAAAGAAATGACTATCAAGAACGAATTAATCTTTTATTTTTTTTGAAGTACCCTCCCCTGAGACAGAAGAAGAGGAAAAAAGAAATGGAATGCCATATATGGAATGAATAATAAAAAGAAATCTTTCTTTATTCTTTCTTCCATATTCATACATATACAATTCTTATTATGATTCATGAACTAATGCCTAATTCTTTCTATTTATTGATATAACGAGTATTTTATTGAAAGATTCAGTTATTACCGAACAAAGAGAGATTCTCATTATAAAGGATAAGATCAATTCGGAAGCAACTTTTTGATTATTCCAGCAGACAGAATTCCATTGGTCTTGGGACTCTCCGATGTATCTTTATTCTGTCTACCCCAAAGAAAGATGCCGATAATACCGAACTAGTCCTTACATTTTTTGTGGCCATAGAGGAGCTGTATGAAGCTGAGGTTTCATGTACGGTTTTGAAATAGCGATAAAAACAGTGATGTTATTTTCGACTATGATTATCTAACAGTTCAAGTACAGTTGATATAGTTGAAGCACAGTCCAAATATGGTTTTTGGGGGTGGAATCTGTGGCGTCAGCCTATAGGCTTTCTAGTTTTTCTAATTTCTTCTCTAGCCGAATGTGAGAGATTGCCCTTTGATTTACCAGAAGCAGAGGAGGAATTAGTAGCAGGTTATCAAACCGAATATTCGGGTATCAAATATGCTCTCTTTTATCTTGCTTCTTACCTAAATCTATTAGTTTCTTCATTATTTGTCACAATTCTTTACTTAGGTGGGTGGAATTTCTCTATTCCGTACATATCTATTCCTGAACTTTTCAGAATAAATAAAATGGTTGGAATTTTTGGAATGACAATTGGTATCTTTATTACATTAGCTAAGGCTTATTTTTTTCTCTTAATTTCTATCACAACAAGATGGACTTTACCTAGGATGAGAATAGACCAGTTATTAAATCTTGGATGGAAATTTCTTTTACCTATTTCTCTAGGTAATCTGTTATTAACAACTTCTTCTCAACTTGTCTCACTATAAATAACAGAATACGATAACAAGATTCTCGATTCATAATCTCTCTCAAACAAGAGAAAGAAACTCCCATTTTCTCATTGATATTTACAATATGTTCCCTATGGTAACTGGGTTCACGAATTATGGTCAACAAACAATACGAGCTGCAAGGTACATTGGTCAAAGTTTCATAATTACCTTATCCCACACAAATCGTTTACCTGTCACTATTCAATATCCTTATGAAAAATCGATCATGTCAGAGCGTTTCCGGGGTCGAATCCACTTTGAATTTGATAAATGTATTGCTTGTGAAGTATGTGTTCGTGTATGCCCGATAGATCTACCCGTTGTTGATTGGAGATTGGAAAGAGATATTAAAAAGAAACAATTGCTTAATTATAGTATTGATTTCGGGGTTTGTATATTTTGCGGTAATTGTGTCGAGTATTGTCCAACAAACTGTTTATCAATGACTGAAGAATATGAACTTTCTACTTATGATCGTCATGAATTGAATTATAATCAAATTGCTTTAGGTCGGTTACCAATCTCCATAATTGGAGATTACACAATTCAAACTGTTATGAATTCGACTCAAATCCAAAGAGACAAAGAGAATTCCTTTGATTCAAGAACGATTACTAATTACTAAGATTTTTTTTGGTTAGTCAGTAACTACAAAGAAAACTAATAACTATTGATTGTCGAAAATATTGAAACTGAGAATCTATTTTTCGTGATGGGATGATTTCGAAATATACAATTTGAACCGCTATTCAAACTAGTCTTTTTTCGGATAAAGATTCTATTTACATTAATCCATATTCCCATTTCATTCTATGACAAATGGATCATAAACTATATTATATACAATAAGAAAAGAGGGTAACCCCTTTTCCTTTCCTGGACCTTTTAGTACGCTCATGATATATTTGAAGTTCTTTGTTTTTTTTTATACATAATGGATTTACCTGGACCAATACATTATATTCTTGTGGTATTTCTGGGATCAGTTCTTGTATTAGGGGGTCTAGGGGTAGTATTACTTACCAATCCAATTTATTCTGCCTTTTCGTTGGGATTGGTTCTTATTTCTATATCTTTATTCTATATTTCATTGAACTCCTATTTTGTAGCTGCCGCACAGCTCCTTATTTATGTCGGAGCCATAAATGTATTGATCTTATTTGCTGTAATGTTCATGAATGGTTCAGAATATTCCAAAGATTCCTATCTTTGGACCATTGGAGATGCGGTTACTTCACTGGTTTGTACAACTATTCTTTTTTCACTAATGACTACTATCCCAGATACATCATGGTACGGGATTCTTTGGACTACAAGATCAAACCAAATTATAGAACAGGACCTCATAAATAACGTTCAACAAATTGGGATTCATTTAGCAACAGATTTTTTTCTTCCCTTTGAACTCATTTCTATAATTCTTTTAGTTTCCTTGATAGGTGCAATTACTATGGCTCGACAATAATAAATACTTAGAACGATTCCAAATTCTTAGAATTCTCAATTCTAAATAAAAAAACTCTAAATTTTTGGTCCATTTTTATTTTTTACCTTATCTTAATCTCTTTTTTCCTTATTTCATTTCCTAAAAAAAGTTAAATTCTATTTTCTATTAAATTTAAACCAGTTAAAAAAAAGTAAAATTCATTATTTGGGAAATTAAAATATCTTTATCCATACTATTTTAATCAATCAAATTTAATCAATCAAAAAAATGTTTTATCTTTATTACCTTATTGATATATTTTTATTACCTTATTATTAATAATAAATTATTAAATTTTGAATTTTTATATTTGACTTAAAGTCTTATTGTCTGATTTCTTATTTATTTTTTACATTATTCTTGAACTTAAAATATTTTAATAAAGATTAAGAATTGGTGAATCAAAATTTAATTTCAGAAAAGAAAAAAATATCAATTAACAATTAATCTTCTTCATATCTTATGGAACATATATATCAATACGCATGGATAATACCTTTTCTTTCACTTCCAGTTCCGATATCCATAGGGCTTGGACTTTTACTTATTCCGACAGCAATAAAAAATATTCGTCGTATATGGGCTTTTCCAAGTATTTTCTTTTTAATAATAATTATGATATTTTCTTTGAATTTTTCTATTCGACAAATAAATGGGAGTTTGATTTATCAATACCTATGGTCTTGGACCATTAATAAAGATTTTTCCTTAGAATTCGGATATTTGATTGACTCACTTACCTCAATTATGTTAACACTAATTACTACTGTTGGAATCACAGTTTTTATTTATAGTGACAATTATATGTCTCATGATCAAGCATATTTGAGATTTTTTGCTTATTTGAATCTTTTCAATGCTTCTATGTTCGGACTAGTTACAAGTTCAAATTTAATACAAGTTTATATTTTTTGGGAAGTAGTCGGAATATGCTCCTATTTGCTAATAGGATTTTGGTTTACACGGCCACTCGCTGCAAATGCCTGTCAAAAAGCTTTTGTAACTAATCGTGTAGGCGATTTTGGTTTATTATTAGGAATTTTAGGTTTTTATTGGATAATTGGTAGTTTTGAATTCCGAGATTTATTTGAAATAACTAATAATTTAATCCAAAAAAATGGACTAAATTCTTTATTGACTACTTTATGTACCTTTTTATTATTTGTTGGTGCAATTGCTAAATCCGCACAATTCCCACTTCATATATGGTTACCTGATGCCATGGAAGGACCCACCCCTGTTTCTGCTCTTATACACGCTGCTACCATGGTAGCAGCAGGGGTTTTTCTTGTAGCTCGACTCTTTCCTCTTCTCTCAATAACATCTAATATAATGCATATTATTTCTTCCATAGGTTTAATAACATTATTATTAGGAGCTACTTTGGCTCTTGCTCAAATAGACATTAAGAGAAGTTTAGCCTATTCTACAATGTCTCAATTGGGTTACATTATACTAGCTTTAGGTATAGGTTCGTCTCGAACCGCTTTATTTCATTTGATTACCCATGCTTACTCTAAGGCTTTATTGTTTTTAGGATCTGGATCTATTATTCATTCAATGGAACCTGTTGTTGGATATTCACCGTATAAGAATCAAAATATGGTTCTTATGGGTGGTTTAACTAAATATATTCCAATTACAAGAACTGCCTTTTTATTGGGTACACTGTCTCTTTGTGGTATTCCACCCCTTGCCTGTTTCTGGTCTAAAGATGAGATTCTTAGTAATAGTTGGTTGTATTCTCCAATTTTCGGGATAATAACTTACTTCACAACAGGATTAACAGCATTTTATATGTTTCGAGTATATTTACTTACTTTTGATGGATATTTGCGTATTCATTTTCAAGGTTACAGTAGTACTAAAACAAATTTGTTTTATTCAATATCTCTATGGGGTAAAAGTATGTCCAAAAGATCAAACAGCGATAGAAATTTGCCTTTATTAACAATACATAAAAAAGTTTCCTTTTTTTTTAAAGAAAAAAAAAATAACGTAAAAAACAAGATATATTGCTTTAATACTTTATTTACAAATAAATATACTTCTATATATCCTCATGAATTAGATAATACTATGCTCTTTCCTCTTCTCCTATTAGTACTTTTTACTATGTTCATTGGTTCAATAGGAATTTGCTTTGATCCAAGAGGAATAGATCTTGATTTATTATCGAAATGGTTAACTTTATCAAAAGATCCTTTCATTGAAAGTTCAAATCAATGCGTAATTTTCTTTGAATTCTTTCAAAATGTAATCATTTCAGTAAGTATAGCAACTTTTGGATTATGCATAGCATTCACTTTCTATGGATCTCTAAATTCCTTTTTCCCGAATTTATATCTTTTTAATTTTTTTCTTAAAAAAGGTATTAAAAGAAATTTTTTAGACCAAATACAAAATGCAATATATAATTGGTCATATAATCGTGGTTACATAGATATTGTTTATACTAGTGTTTTTACATTGGGTATAAGAAGATTAAGCAAGTTCACTGAATTTTTTGATAGACATATAGTTGATGGGATTCCGAATGGAATTGGTATTACAAGTTTTTTTATAGGAGAAGGAATTAGGTATATAGGAAATGGGAGAGTCTCATCTTATTTATTCTTTTTTTTATCCTTTGTATCTTTGTTTTTTTTAATCTTCTTATTTTTCTCATTAAAACACATTTAATACACATATATTTATTAATGTTAGAAATTCTTTTATTTCTAATTGAGAAACATATGGAAATTGAAAACATATTAAAACACATATATTCTATAGAAATATAGAAGGAAATCTTCTCTATAGTTCAATAGATAACTAAATATCTTAATAGTTGAGTAATTTTAGTATTAGAAAAAAATAAAATATATAATTAGAGTTTTATTGAAGGAATTTAATAGTCTTTTCTTTTTACTCAAGTTATATATAAATATATTATTTTTAACTTAAAATAAGATTATAAGATTCTCCATTGTTTTTTTTATTATTTTATCCTCCTTTTCTTTGTCTTTCATTTAAATACCTAACAATATAAATGAAAATACATTATTTATTATTTTTTGAAAGTTAGATCAAAAAAATATCGAAGAGTTTTTTCCTCTTAGCTTAGATATTTTATTTATATTATAAAATAAAAAAAATGATATAATGAATAATTCTTAATTCTTTCATTTGAACAAAAAATGTCTTTCACATAAAAAAAAATAAAAAAAACTTCCTTTCAATGGCAGTTCCAAAAAAACGTACTTCTATGTCAAAAAAACGTATTCGTAGAAATATCTGGAGAAAAAAAGCATATTTAACTGTAGTAAAAACCTGTTCTTTAGTAAAATCACTTTCTATTGGAAATTCAAAAAGTTTTATTGAAAAAAAACCAAATAAAAGAACTTTTGGTTTTTACAGAATAGATATAGATTAAAATGCTTAAGATTACACTCTAATTAGAACTAATATACTAATATTTAGTTTTTCCTAAGACGGATATTTTAGAGTTTCTAAGTACTTAATTAATGAATTTTTCACAATAGAAGAAAATTTTTTCTTTTTTCTATTGTGAAAAGTTTAATAGGGCTTCAATCTAAATAAATTGAGATTTATATATTCCCTATATATTTCTATTTTTTATAGAAATTTTTATAATATTTTTATAATAGAGCTATAAATTTTTACCATAAAATTAAAATGATAAAAACTTTTTATTTATTTTTATCATTCTTGATACAGAAAATAAGATAAATACAGAAAAAAATGAAAAATGGTAGTAATATATATATTATGTAAAAGAAGCAGGGTTTTTCTAAATAAATATTGAGGAGTTCCATATACGATGAAAAAAATCTTCTTTATTGATTCTCAAGTTTCTTACAACTTTTGAATCTTGACAATTAATCAGGAATTCAATTATTATTGAAAATAAGCCGCCATGGTGAAATTGGTAGACACGCTGCTCTTAGGAAGCAGTACATAGCGTATCTCGGTTCGAGTCCGAGTGGCGGCATGACTATATATATGTTCAAATATATTGAACAATTCTAAATTCAAAATTTATTATCAAAATTTAATAATATAATGTGTGAAATTTATTTATTAAGGTAATGAGAATTCTTTATAATGTGTAAAATTTATTTATTAATATAATGAGAATTCTTTAATTGATTTTCAAAATTCTTATTTCAATATTGAATTTTTGAATCTTGACAGCTTCTTATGAATTCAACTTGAATTTAAAATTCAATTGCCACGTTTCTTATTAGAATTAGGAGACATGCTGTTCTTAGCAGTGACGAACATATCTAGGTTCGAGTCCGAATATGATTTTGAAATCTTTACAACTTCTCATGATTCAATTAGAATTGAAAATAAGCCGCTATGGTGGGCTAAGGTAGATATGATTGGTATAAACTGCCAATATGTTGGGTTCACACATTGCTGAGTTTGCAAGACAATTTTTTTCAGTGTCTGACCATTGACCACTGCTTAAAAAAAGTAAGGCAGCAGTACGCTCCTCTGAGCAGTGGATTGGAGTATTTATTACTCATTGCTTACTGAGCAGTATCTGCGCCTTCTGCAGTGTGGTACAATGTGTGAACACACTATTGTAAACAGCAGTTAGCTTATTGCTCTTACTACTAGTATTTTATGTATTAAAGGTATTTGAGTAAAAGCTTTCTTTGTGGTAAATATTTCAAACCAGCTTCTTAATCGAAATTTGAAACTAATGTCTTGGTTCGAATCCGAGTGGCGGCATGGCTTTATATATGTTAAAATATATTGAGAAATTCTAAATTCAAAATTCTATAAGGAGAATTCTTTTATGATATTTCTAAATATAGAACATATATTAACTCATATATCTTTTTCAATTATTTCAATTGTCATTATAATTAATTTAATTACCTTATTATTTGGCGAAATTGTTGAATTACGTAATTCCTTAGAAAAAGGGATGATGATTATTTTTTTATCTACAACTGAATTATTAATTTTTCGTTGGATTTATTCAGGGTACTTTCCATTAAGTAATTTATATGAGTCTTTAATCTTTCTTTCATGTAGTTTCTGTGTTATTCATATAGTTCCAAAGACTCAGAATCATCAAAATGAGTTAAACACAATAACTACACCAAGTACCATTTTGACTCAAGGTTTTGCCACATCAGGTTTCTTTCTTTCAGCAGAAATGCATAAGTCCACAATATTAGCACCTGCACTACAATCTCAGTGGTTAATGATGCATGTAAGTATGATGTTGTTGAGTTATGGAGCTCTTTTATGCGGATCTTTATTATCAGTTGCTCTTTTAATTCTTACATGTCAGAAAAAGATTAATTTTGAGAAATTACGTCATTCTGTTCCAAAGAGCCAAATTCATTATTGCAAAGAAAAGATAAATATTTTGAAAAAAAACTCCTTTGCTTTATCTCCAAACTATTATAAATATGAATTAATTGAGCGTTTGGATTATTGGAGTTATCGTGTTATTAGTTTCGGATTTATCCTTTTAACCTTAGGTATTCTTTGTGGAGCAGTATGGGCTAATGAAGCTTGGGGATCCTATTGGAATTGGGATCCAAAAGAAACTTGGGCATTTATAACTTGGATTATATTTGCAATTTATTTGCATATTAGAATGAATCAAAATTGGAAAGGTAAAAATTCTGCGTTTATAGCTTCTATTGGATTTATTATTATTTGGATATCTTATTTTGGTATCAATCTTTTAGGAATAGGTTTACATAGCTACGGTTCATTCAGATTAATATAAAAATTGAATTTTTATATTAAAAAACAGACCAATATCTATAGGAATTAATTTGAGAAAAAAAAATAAAAGAAAAAAATATAAAAAAAACTTTATACTTTATACTTTATGTTGAGTTTTTGAGAATTTTTTTAAAAATTCTCAAAAACTCAACATATATGTTATATCTTATTGGATTAGAATTTCATTTATTTTGGAATAAAACAAAAAAATCTTTTAGAAAATTTCAATAGAAAAATTCTATTTTATTTTTTATTATAGATAGAAGCTTCAATTTTATTCCAAATGAATAAAATACTAATTATGATAATAATTAGATAAGATAGTTTGCACTCTCTCAATGGATAATGATAAAATAAAATCAGGATAAATACCAATTCCTATTATTGGTAAAAAAAGACAGGTTGAAAGAAAGACTTCTCGTGATCCAGAATCCGAATCAAAAAAATTAGAGTTTGAAACATGAAATAACTTGTAGCCATAGAACATCTGACGTAATATAGATAAAAAATAAATTGGGGTTAATATTATTCCAACAGCCATTACGAAAGTAGTTATGATTTTTGGTATTAAAAAATATTTTTGACTAATAATAAGTCCCATAAATACTAAAAATTCTGCAATAAAACCGCTCATTCCTGGTAATGCGAGAGAAGCCATCGAAAAACTGCTAAACAAAGCAAATATTTTAGGCATTGAGATAGATATCCCTCCCATTTCTTCAAGATAAAAAAAATGAATTCTATCACAACTCGTCCCTACCAAGAAAAAAAACGCAGCACCAATAAATCCATGAGAAAGCATTTGTAAAATAGCTCCATTTAGTCCTATGTCGGTTATAGAACCAATTCCTATAGCTATAAAACCCATATGAGATACAGAAGAATATGCTATTCTCTTTTTTAAATTGCGTTGACCAAGAGAAGTCGAAGCTCCATAAATAATTTGTATCGTTCCTATTATTACCAACCAAGGAGAAAATATAGAATGAGCATGGGGTAATAATTCCATATTAATCCGAATTAATCCATATGCTCCCATTTTCAATAAAATCCCAGCTAAGAGCATACATGTACTATAATGTGCTTCTCCGTGGGTATCTGGTAACCATGTATGCAAGGGTATAATTGGCAATTTGATAGCATATGCAATAAGAAAGCCGATATAAAATGTGATTTCTAATACGATAGGATATGATTGATTAATTAATCTTTCAAAATCTAGTACTGGTTTATTGGAAGCATACAAACCCATACCTAGAACTCCAGTTAATAAAAAGATAGATCCTCCTGCTGTGTATAAAATGAATTTAGTAGCCGAGTAAAGACGTTTCTTACCCCCCCACATGGATAAAAGTAAGTAAATGGGAATTAATTCTAGTTCCCACATGATAAAGAAAAGTAAAAGGTCTTGAGAAAAAAATAATCCCATTTGACCACTATACATTGCTAACATTAAAAAATAAAACAATTGGCAATTTCGGGTAATTGGCCAAGCTGCTAAACTGGCTAAAGTAGTAATAAAGCCTGTGAATAAAATAAGTTCTATGGAAAGCCCATCGACTCCCAATCTCCACTGGAAATCAAAAACATCTATCCATTTAAGATTTTCTTTAAGTTGGATTAGTTTATCATCAAATTGGAAATAAAAAAAAAATACATAAGCTGTTAGAATAAGTTCTAGTAAACATATACATAGAGTATACCATCGATAGATCTTGTTCCCTTTGTAAGGAAAAAAGAAAATAAAAGAACCTGCAAATATGGGAAAAACAACAAGTATTGTTAACCAAGGAAAAAAATTCATGAATGATTAAGAGTGAGATAAATTTTGACCAGAGAAACCCGTGCTCGAGATTATAGCTTTCATCGAGTACGGGTTTTTTCGGTAAATAGGAATCAAATGATTCAGGTGGAACTTTTTGTAACGTATCAATAAGCTAGAGCCATGCTACGAGTTGTTTCAGGTCCTAGATAAACACGGACACTTAAAAAATCTGTTGGACAGGCAGATTCACATCTTTTACAACCTACACAATCTTCCGTTCTTGGTGCGGAGGCAATTTGTTTGGCTTTACATCCATCCCAAGGTATCATTTCCAATACATCCGTAGGACAAGCTCGCACACATTGAGTACATCCTATACAGGTATCATAAATTTTTACTGAATGTGACATTGAATTTCTAAATTCGAATTTTAAAAATTAAAAATTTTCGATCTGGTCAAAGTAGTAAACGAGTCAGTTATATTCTAGACACCAGATGAAGCAGTGGCTCATTAAAATTATTTCAATAAATTGAAATAATTTTTATAATGGATTCTACTTAAATTAAATTAAAAAAAGGCCAAAAGATTGAGAATTTGATCTCAATAATCGAATTACACGTAAAAAAAAAATTCAATTAATAAATTTTTTAAAATAAAGTATTGAAATTAAGCTTTTTTGGATACTTTATCTATTAACTAATTTTTTAAAAAATTTGATTGATTAATACTAGTTGATTTTCTGTTATGATAAATAGATGAAACAATTGCTAATCCAATAGCAGCTTCAGCAGCCGCAATAGCTATAACAAAGATGGATAAAATGTCTCCTTTTAATTGTCGATTATCAAACATGTCAGAAAAAATTAAAAGATTTATATTAACGGAATTAAGTACAAGTTCAAGGCACATAAGTGCCCTAACCATGTTCCGACTTGTAATTAATCCATAGAGACCAATAGAGAATAAGTAAACACTCAAAAAAAGCATGTGTTCAAACATCATTAATTGACTCCTTAAATTTATATTTATAATTAATTAAAAAAAATCAATGTTTTGATTTACTATATTTTTATTTACTATATATTGCTATATTACTCTTTATATTACTATTTTCTATTTTAAACTTATTTGGACCAAAAATTTAGAGTTTTTTTATTTAGAATTGAGAATTCTAAGAATTTGGAATCGTTCTAAGTATTTATTATTGTCGAGCCATAGTAATTGCACCTATCAAGGAAACTAAAAGAATTATAGAAATGAGTTCAAAGGGAAGAAAAAAATCTGTTGCTAAATGAATCCCAATTTGTTGAACGTTATTTATGAGGTCCTGTTCTATAATTTGGTTTGATCTTGTAGTCCAAAGAATCCCGTACCATGATGTATCTGGGATAGTAGTCATTAGTGAAAAAAGAATAGTTGTACAAACCAGTGAAGTAACCGCATCTCCAATGGTCCAAAGATAGGAATCTTTGGAATATTCTGAACCATTCATGAACATTACAGCAAATAAGATCAATACATTTATGGCTCCGACATAAATAAGGAGCTGTGCGGCAGCTACAAAATAGGAGTTCAATGAAATATAGAATAAAGATATAGAAATAAGAACCAATCCCAACGAAAAGGCAGAATAAATTGGATTGGTAAGTAATACTACCCCTAGACCCCCTAATACAAGAACTGATCCCAGAAATACCACAAGAATATAATGTATTGGTCCAGGTAAATCCATTATGTATAAAAAAAAACAAAGAACTTCAAATATATCATGAGCGTACTAAAAGGTCCAGGAAAGGAAAAGGGGTTACCCTCTTTTCTTATTGTATATAATATAGTTTATGATCCATTTGTCATAGAATGAAATGGGAATATGGATTAATGTAAATAGAATCTTTATCCGAAAAAAGACTAGTTTGAATAGCGGTTCAAATTGTATATTTCGAAATCATCCCATCACGAAAAATAGATTCTCAGTTTCAATATTTTCGACAATCAATAGTTATTAGTTTTCTTTGTAGTTACTGACTAACCAAAAAAAATCTTAGTAATTAGTAATCGTTCTTGAATCAAAGGAATTCTCTTTGTCTCTTTGGATTTGAGTCGAATTCATAACAGTTTGAATTGTGTAATCTCCAATTATGGAGATTGGTAACCGACCTAAAGCAATTTGATTATAATTCAATTCATGACGATCATAAGTAGAAAGTTCATATTCTTCAGTCATTGATAAACAGTTTGTTGGACAATACTCGACACAATTACCGCAAAATATACAAACCCCGAAATCAATACTATAATTAAGCAATTGTTTCTTTTTAATATCTCTTTCCAATCTCCAATCAACAACGGGTAGATCTATCGGGCATACACGAACACATACTTCACAAGCAATACATTTATCAAATTCAAAGTGGATTCGACCCCGGAAACGCTCTGACATGATCGATTTTTCATAAGGATATTGAATAGTGACAGGTAAACGATTTGTGTGGGATAAGGTAATTATGAAACTTTGACCAATGTACCTTGCAGCTCGTATTGTTTGTTGACCATAATTCGTGAACCCAGTTACCATAGGGAACATATTGTAAATATCAATGAGAAAATGGGAGTTTCTTTCTCTTGTTTGAGAGAGATTATGAATCGAGAATCTTGTTATCGTATTCTGTTATTTATAGTGAGACAAGTTGAGAAGAAGTTGTTAATAACAGATTACCTAGAGAAATAGGTAAAAGAAATTTCCATCCAAGATTTAATAACTGGTCTATTCTCATCCTAGGTAAAGTCCATCTTGTTGTGATAGAAATTAAGAGAAAAAAATAAGCCTTAGCTAATGTAATAAAGATACCAATTGTCATTCCAAAAATTCCAACCATTTTATTTATTCTGAAAAGTTCAGGAATAGATATGTACGGAATAGAGAAATTCCACCCACCTAAGTAAAGAATTGTGACAAATAATGAAGAAACTAATAGATTTAGGTAAGAAGCAAGATAAAAGAGAGCATATTTGATACCCGAATATTCGGTTTGATAACCTGCTACTAATTCCTCCTCTGCTTCTGGTAAATCAAAGGGCAATCTCTCACATTCGGCTAGAGAAGAAATTAGAAAAACTAGAAAGCCTATAGGCTGACGCCACAGATTCCACCCCCAAAAACCATATTTGGACTGTGCTTCAACTATATCAACTGTACTTGAACTGTTAGATAATCATAGTCGAAAATAACATCACTGTTTTTATCGCTATTTCAAAACCGTACATGAAACCTCAGCTTCATACAGCTCCTCTATGGCCACAAAAAATGTAAGGACTAGTTCGGTATTATCGGCATCTTTCTTTGGGGTAGACAGAATAAAGATACATCGGAGAGTCCCAAGACCAATGGAATTCTGTCTGCTGGAATAATCAAAAAGTTGCTTCCGAATTGATCTTATCCTTTATAATGAGAATCTCTCTTTGTTCGGTAATAACTGAATCTTTCAATAAAATACTCGTTATATCAATAAATAGAAAGAATTAGGCATTAGTTCATGAATCATAATAAGAATTGTATATGTATGAATATGGAAGAAAGAATAAAGAAAGATTTCTTTTTATTATTCATTCCATATATGGCATTCCATTTCTTTTTTCCTCTTCTTCTGTCTCAGGGGAGGGTACTTCAAAAAAAATAAAAGATTAATTCGTTCTTGATAGTCATTTCTTTAATCAGTGAATAGGAGCATACTCTAGATCGGAATCGTAGGGAAGTACTACTTGATCATTTCTACCAATTTCAAGTCCTTATTATGATTCGTTTTATGTGGAAAAACCTCTTTTTTGATACCTTACATTATCTCGATTACTAATCTTTTGTGTACCTTGGTGTTCCTAACTGTCCACTGACTTTTGATTGATCGCCGGTATAGTAATAAATACAAGAAAGTAGTAGAAACTCCATACAGTTGATCTTTTGTTTGCACCCGCTTCAAGATATGATGACTAATCAAAAAATCGGAATCTTGGGGTAAACAGGTTACGCTGCTTATGTTTACTTCAACTTGATTCTTGTACACAGGGAATGAGATTTTTTCTTCTTACTACAAATGGATAAGCTGTTTTGTTTCACTCATATAACTATCTGGTTTAACTCATCAACCTGAATGCTGAATAAAAAAATGAGAATATCTATTTAATACATTGAACCTCTTTTTGTTCTTTGATTTCTAGAACAAAAAGAGGTAAAAGTTCATATTCCAACGAATCACACGTAGAGATATTGATAATACACATAGAGTTAATGGTATTTCATAACTAATAGATTGAGCAGCAGCTCGTAGACCACCTGAAAAGGAATATTTATTATTCGATCCATATCCTGACATAAGAAGACCAATAGGAGCAATACTTGAAATGGCGATCCATAAAAAAACACCTATATCGAGATCAGCTAAAACAAGACGATACTCAAAAGGAATTACTAAATAGCTTAGTAGAACTGATATGACTGCTATAGACGGTCCAACACTAAACAGACGAATATCTCCTCGAGATGGGAGGAGATCCTCTTTCAAAAGTAATTTAGTCCCATCTGCTATAGCTTGAAGAATTCCCATCGGACCAGCATATTCAGGCCCAATACGCTGTTGGATCGCTGCAGATATTTCTCTTTCTAACCAAACAATTACTAGTACCCCTATTGTGATTCCCAATATCAGGGTCAAAATAGGTACAATCCATATCAGTCCATAGACTTCTTTGAAAAATCCCAATGTAGAGAAAGAATTGATAGTTTGTACTTCTGTCGTATCAATTATCATTTCAACGATCAACTTCTCCCATAATGATATCTATACTACCTAATATCGTCATGATATCAGCCAATTTCATTCTTTTAACTAGCTGAGGAAGAATTTGCAAATTGATAAAAGCGGGTGGACGAATTTTCCATCTCCAGGGGAAAACACTATTATCTCCTATCAAATAAATCCCTAATTCCCCTTTTGGGGCTTCCACTCTCACATAAAGTTCTTGTTTCGACAATTCAAAATTGGGTGAAGGTTTTTTACTTATAAATCTATATGCAAAATCATTCCATTCGTAATTCTTTGCTCTATCAAAGCGTCGGACTTCTAAATTCTCATAGGGTCCTCCAGGAATTCCCTCTAGAGCCTGTTGAATCATTTTTATGGATTCCCTCATTTCACCGATTCGTACTAAATAACGAGCTAATGAATCTCCTTCTTTTTGCCATTGGATTTCCCAATCGAATTCATTGTAACACTCATAATTATCAACTTTACGAAGATCCCATTGGATTCCAGAAGCTCGTAACATTGGCCCGGATAAACCCCAATTTACTGCTTCTTCTCCACGAATAATGCCCACTCCTTCCACTCGTTCCAAAAAAATGGGATTCCGTGTAATCAGTTTTTGATATTCAACAATTCCTGTTAAGAAATAATCGCAGAAATCGAAACATTTCTCTATCCATCCATAAGGTAGATCAGCAGCTACCCCCCCGATGCGGAAATAATTATGCATCATTCGCATACCTGTGGCGGTTTCGAATAGATTGTATATCAATTCTCTCTCTCTGAAAATATAGAAGAAAGGAGTCTGTGCACCGATATCGGCCATAAAAGGTCCAAGCCATAACAAATGAGAAGCTATACGGCTCAATTCCAGCATAATAACTCGGATATAGCTAGCTCTTTGAGGTACTTGAACATTTTCCAATTTTTCTGGTGCATTTACCGTTATTGCCTCTGTGAACATAGTAGCTAAATAATCCCACCGTGTTACATAAGGTAGATATTGTATAATTGTTCGGTTTTCCGCTATTTTTTCCATTCCTCTGTGTAAATAGCCCAATATGGGTTCACAATCAATAACATCTTCACCATCGAGAGTAAGGATCAGTCGAAGAACACCATGCATGGATGGGTGGTGAGGACCCATATTGACTATCATGAGATCTTTTCTTGTAACCGGTACAGTCATATCTTTTCTTCCTGAATTCATTATTCCATGAATTCCTCAAAGTGAGGCTCATCAAAATGAAAAATCGAATACTACTAAAAAAAATTCAAACAATGAAATTAACGAGTTTGTGGCTCTCGAATATTCAACTGATCAATTAATTTATTATAACGTACTCGATTTTTCTTTGACAAATAAGCCAGCAACCGTTGACGTTTTCCCAGAATTTTTCGTAGACCCCTTTCCGATAAAAAATCTTTTTTGTGCAATTCTAAATGGGAAGTAAGCCTCTGTATCTTATTGGTGAAACTGAATACTTGAAATTCAACAGAACCCTTATTTTCTTCTTGTGGAATAATAGGAGTGAATGAATTTTTGACCATAAAAAACCAAATTTTTCTATCTTTTTTCTTTCTTTTTCATGGATGATTTTTCCGATCAGGAAAAATCAAAAAATCAGAATTATGCCAGTTATTTGAATCTAGTATACACAAAAACTTGGATTGATTCATATACTACTTTCTTATTCTATCCAAATCAAATGGAGAATTTGATTTGGATAGAAGGAGATAGATCTCTTCAATCACTCTTTTACCTGCATTTTTAATATTTTATCTACAGATTCTCTTATACCAGGTATGGTACTATATTGATGAAAAGATTTTTCTTGTTTTTCTTTCAATTGAAATGTAGCATGTGTATTTTTGATAATTCAATCTATGGATCATCTCTTTATCTCAAAAGTTTTTTCAGAATATTTAGAATAACTTTTCTAATGAAATTTATTATCGAAAAAATGATATTTAAGATAAAAAAGATTAAATAAAATATCCATTTGTAAGATAAAGAGAACAATAGAAATCATCCATTGAATTATCAAAAATACCGGTTTCAATCTAATAATAATATTATTAATTATCTTTATTAAGATAATTAATAATATTATTCCTATACAAATATACACCGATATTCTTAAAATAAATCTCATATCTTGAGATTGGATTGATTTTATCATATTTTTGACGATCCTCAAAATAAAGCGGTCATTTTTCATACGGCCCTCCCATATTATATATTGCTTCAAATTCAGAAGAATCTTCAGAAGATTCTTCTGAAGAATCTTCAGAAGCAGACGCAATGTTTTTTCTAAGAATCTCATAGGGATCAGTAGAAACCATATTCTCATCCATAGAATCCCAAGTACCCGCATCAATAAAAGATTCGATTCGATCGAAACTCTCCATTTGTAAATGAGATCCACAATGTTGACAAATATATTTGTTTTTTTGCGCATATTGTTTGTAAATGGATGTCTCACAATTTTTACAAAAAGTCCATAAATGACCGAATGGCGCAAATACATCCTTTGGATCAACTGGCTCCTCTGGTTCCTCTGGCTCCTCTGGCTCCTCTGGCTTAAGATTTTGTTGGTATTCTGAATTTCTATTATCATAAGCACTCTGAGCAATAGAAAAATCCTTTTTTATATATTTTATTACTAAATTGTAAAGTTTGTCCTTTTCGTGGATTTTCAATCTTAAAACTATAAATGCTTTAATTAAAATAGGATATCCTATCATCAATTCAAAAATTTTGGGATGAACGGGTGGGTTATTTTCTTGATCTAGGTTATATATATAGAAATCGCTGTATGAACATAAAAGAAAAAAACGAATCAAAGAATCATAATTGTCTTTTTGAAAACATGTACGTACTATTACGGAATAATAAAACTTATCTGAAAAGCTGCTATTTCTAACTTGAACTTGTTCCATACGAGTCTCCTTTTTTTATTAGAAAATAAGACAAAGTGAATTCTAATATACGATATAAGATGATTTCTTATCAGAACTCAGACGGGATAAAATCCCATATTATCGGTTGGGTTTAGCTTACCCAATTTCTTAAGTATCGAGATCAAAAAAGGTAAAATCGACTGTCATAGGGATTATTAGAATAAGCACAACCAGGATTCAAAGTGTCTAAGATCCTATTTTCGTTATCTTCCCTTATATTCACTACGTCATCGATAATACCAAAATTGATAGCTTCCCTGGGTGATAAAAAGGACTTACTTTCCATAGTGGAGAGTAGCTCATATTCCGATGAGCTTGACCTTTCTGCACAAATACTAAGAAATCTACGAACAAGTTCGCGTCGGTCTTGTAGTTTTTTATAAAGCGCAGAAAAATAATTACCACAACTTGGATCAATTGAAGCAGTATCTAGTGGTAGGCCAGTAGTGTCAAAAGAAATCTTAGAGTTCGGGAATGCAACTCGTTTCCCCTGTGTTCCTCCCGCGAGAATCAAAGCGGGTCCTAATCCCACAGGACCTATCAGAGTTGTATATACTTCAACCGGGCTCACTTGAAGTATTTTAGAAAGAACTAAGGATTCCTGTGCCCCTAAAGAAGGGGCGTCTATAAAAACTCTAATCGGATCTTTACTTTTCGAATCGTAAAGCTCTAGCAGCGACGGCACTGTTTGCCACATTTGATGTCTATAGTTACTCTGGGCCGCTAAAATAACTGTGCGCTCCCGATACAGTCGTTCGTACACTGAAAGAAAATTGTAAGGCAAAGGGCGTAGATAGTTATCCCTTTGTTTTTGTGGGAAAAGCCAAACCTGTTCCATACGAGTCTCCCTTTTTTATTAGAAAATAAGACAAAGTGAATTCTAATATACGATATAAGATGATTTCTTATCAGAACTCAGACGGGATAAAATCCCATATTATCGGTTGGGTTTAGCTTACCCAATTTCTTAAGTATCGAGGTCAGAATCAATTTATTCATTTTGAATCCTTTCTATCTTTTACTTATTTTTTGATTTCCTTTTTTCCTGGATTCTTGATTTCATTTCGATTTTTCTTCTTCTATCCCATATAGAATCAATAGAGAACCTATGAATCTATATTGTTACATTTCAATCTCTTCCCGATACCTCCCAAGGAAAATCCCCAATTGGATCCAAAATTGACGGGTTATTGTAAGCTTATCCATTCGGTTATGCACTCTTGAAAAAGGAATCAATTTTCTATCCTGGCTTTTGTGCTTTGGTGAGTTGTCCTAGATCCTTTCGATGACCTATGTTGTGTTGAAGGGATATCTATATGATCCGATCGATTGCGTAAGGCCCGCGGTAGAAATGGAACCGCGGAAAGTATAATGAATAGTTCCTTTATTCATGTCTTGTTTAGGCAGTTTATATCATCCATACATAGTGCTTTGATCTAAGATTTCAATTCATGCTTCAACAGTAGCATATGAACTAAGGTTGAAACAAGCGAGATATCCAGCAAAAATAAGAACGAAAGGGATTAATAAGAAGAACTGATCCGGTATCAATGACTCATATGAAAATAAAGAAAGTGTCAAAGAAAGAAAAGGAGAAGACCCATTAAAAGAAAGAATCATTCTTTTTTCCAGACAGATGAGTCTTAATTTATTAGTTTTAGGGATATCAAAATACTCGAAATCTTATTATTTATCATATCAGAGTTCATTTCAAACGGATTTTCTCACTTATCAAAAAAGTTTTTGATTATTTTGAAAATCAATATTATAATCAAGATAATCAAAAATCTGCGATAAAAGACTTTGAATTGGAAATCCATATGAAATCGAGATTTCCAATTCAAAAAAATGAATCGAAATAGAAAAAAACCGCTATACATTAATTCCATTAACTCATCTTCGTTAATGGATATCAATGTATAGGTTAGCATAAGCCCGTGAATGAGCTTAGCATATTGGTCAATTTGGTTTTCGAAATGAATATTTCGAAATTTGAACATTTTCAAAATGCATCCTATAAAATAGAGAAAAATCTCTATCACGAATTTATAGAACACATAGAAAAATATGAACAATTCGAAATTGTTCGTGAAAGAATTAAATTCCACGATATAAAATCGTGGCTCAAACCAAAATGAGCAAAACATAATAAAAAATATAACAAAATGATTCCATAAACCGAATAGAAATGAACATATTAGGTCTTTTTTCATACACCTCCTCTATTTGATTTGATACCGTGGAACGCCAATAATTCACTAAGAACACCTTTGAAAAGATTACGCGGTACAATTGAATCCAAAGAGCCCTTTTCCAATAAGTATTCAGCTTCCTGTACACCCTCGGGTACTTCGATCTTCATTACTTCTTCAATCACTCTTTTACCTGCAAATGCAATGGTTGCATCTGGTTCACCAATAATGATATCGCCAAGCATTCCAAAACTGGCTGTGACACCACCTGTTGTAGGCGATGTCAGAAGTGACACTAAAAATAAGTTTTCATGGAATTGAAAATTCAATAAAGTCGAAGATATTTTACCCATCTGCATTAAGCTGAAACTTCCTTCTTGCATACGAGCTCCTCCAGAAGCACAACAAATGATGAGAGGTAAGGATTTTCTCGTAGCATATTGAATTAGACGGGTTATTTTTTCACCCACTACCGATCCCATACTTCCTCCGATAAACTCAAAATCCATAACCGCAAGTGCTACAGGGATACCGTCGAGTTGACCTATTCCTGTTTGAACAGCGTCAGTCAAACCTGTTTTTCTTTGATAAGAATCGACCTTATCCATGTAAGGTATATCTTCTTCAGATTCCATTGATTCTTCTGATTCTTGCGATTCCTCAGATTCTGTTGATTCTTCTGATTCTTCATATTTTGTTGATTCTTCTGATTCTTGTGATTCTTCAGATTCTGTTGATTCTTCTGATTCTTCATATTTTGTTGATTCTTCTGATTCTTGTGATTCTTCAGATTCTGTTGATTCTTCTGATTTTATTGATTTTTTTGAATTTTGATTAGCATCTTCATCATAAGCAAGGTTTTTTTCTTTTTCTTCTATTTCTGCTTTTGTTTCTATTTCTGCGAGAAGAAATAGTTGCTCTATTTCGTTTCGAGTATATTTCTTTCCAATCAATTTGTTCAATTCCTCTTCATCTGAATCGAGTTTATCTTCATTCATTTTATCCAGTTCCTCTTGATCTAAATCTAGTTCTTCTTCAAGTAATTCTTTCTCGATATTTTTTCGTTTCTCTTCCATTTGCTCTCCACTTGTAATCATCTTTTTGAATTTATCTTGTTTCATCTTATTTGATTCCTCCGTTATGAAAGATATTTTATTCGTCATATGTCCTTTTTTTGCAAAAAAATATGGAGTGTTAATAAGTATTTGTTTTATATTAGACCATAACTTTTGTATATCCATACGCAGATATTTATGAAAAATTTGTTGAAATATCAAAAAGAAATGCTTTTCATCCCTTTCTCTCAAAAAGAGATTTTCTTCTTCATAAGAGGGGCAAAATTTGAAAAAAATCAATCAAATGAAGACAAGCTTCACGAAGTGCTTCTGCAGGAGTCAAACTTCCATTCGTGCATATCTCGAGAAATAGTATTTCCTCGGAGTCAATTTTTTTTTTAAGCGGATCATAATACTGTTTATTCGCATGATACGTATAATTGACCTGTAGCACAGGAGTAAATGTGCTATCTATGGGAAAAGTAAAACTGCAATTTTCATCGCTATAATCGCCATATTTGACATTGTCATTGACGACACTTCTTTTTACATTTCCATTGAAACTTCTACTTTCAAATCCATTAATTCCCCTATTATTTCTAATCTTCGAAGCAGTATCTAAGTGTCGAGGGTGATACCCTCTATCTCGTTCTAATATCAATTCAATTGATAAATCTATTGGTCCTGTTATATACGCAATAGGTTGGTCTTCGTTGACTATGTGAACAAAATCCGGTAGGTTTATATTTTTGGCAGTAAAAAGCATTGGACCACTCTCCGAAATCGATATCGATGCTTTGATAACTTGATTGGTGGGGCTTTTCAAGACAATTGTTTTGAGATTTTGTAATATTTCATGTACAGATTCTCTTATACCAGGTATAGTACTATATTGATGAAAAGATTTTTCTTGTTTTTCTTTCAATTGAAATGTAGCATGTGTTATACGTGTTCCTTTTATTTCTGCAAGTAGAACTCTTCGTATGGTAGTACCTAATATATTAGCCTGACCTTCCTTAAGCGACGATAGCATGAAACGACCATAATGTAAACTACGACTTTGGCGGATAAAGGAAACAGATTTCCATTCATGTTTATTGGTCATAGGTTCTATTTCACTTTTTTTAGTATTTCGAAAAAATTAAAAGTTTCATTATTGTATGGCCAACCATTGAGGGTATAATAGTGGATGCCCGAGACCAAGTGACTATTATTTCTCTCTCCTCCCCCTTTTTGATTTTTTCAAATGTTTCCGATAAATGCTTAGCTACAAACCTTTTCTTTACTACAATCCTTTTTTTGACAATCCTGTTTTTTCCACCTATCACAACTGATTACTCCTTTTTTTGCATGGAAAAGATGGATTATGATATGTCCTATAGATCTAAGCTATCAAAAACAGGTCTAAATACATTGTAACCAAGGCCCTTGTGGATTCTCAATATTGAAAAAAATAAAGAAACTTCCTTCTTTATGTTCTTCTTTTAAATCGTTTCTTTTAAAAAACAAAATGAATAATATATTTTAGAGAATTCGCGATTGAATTGTTGTCTGTGTTTTTGAGGAAACAGTGAGATTCGATTATATAGATCGTCAAAATATATAAGATCCTTTAGGGTGTTTAATCCGGCTTCTTTAAGAAGCCTGGATACATCCCGTCCAAAAATCTTAGTAATTTCAAAACTATAGAATTCGAAGACACTTTCCATCTTCTTCAAACGCGCAATCTTTTCTACTAGAGTGTATTCAAAGGATGTTTTTATCAGAGATTCTTTTGCGGGACTAGAACCCGCTTTGCTGAATTTGCTGAAACAATTCAAACAATAAAGATGAGAATAAAGGCCTTCGAATCCACTCATAAATTCATAGATATCTTCTCCAGAGAAATTGATTAAACGATATAAATCACAATTTATGAGGTCCTCTAGGGTTTTTAGAGAATTTTTCTCAAGAATTTGAGATATTTTCCTTGGAAAGAATCTCTCAAGTTTATAAACTTCTTTTCTATTTAATTCCACTTCCATGATTTTGATCTTCGCTATCATATCCAAAATCCGCCAAAATTTACGATTAAAATTTCGTTTTTTTTTGTCAGACGAGAAAACATTGAAATAGATAGGTAGATCGTAATTTCGCTTTCTGAAATCCAGGCGGACATAAATCATAAAGATACGCGAACAAAACAAATCCTGGATTTGGTAAGAAGCAAATACTTCTTCCGTCTCCATAGTTCTCAAGTGAATTATGACATTTATGAGAACGGATTGATAAGACGACCCAAAAACTTTCTTTTTGTTCATATCTGTCATACGAAGAGTACTCCTTTTTAGTCGAAAAAATTAAAAGTTTCATTATTGTATGGCCAACCATTGAGGGTATAATAGTGGATGCCCGAGACCAAGTGACTATTATTTCTCTCTCCTCCCCCTTTTTGATTTTTTCAAATGTTTCCGATAAATGCTTAGCTACAAACCTTTTCTTTACTAGAATTCTTTTTTTTGACAATCCTGTTTTTTCACCTATCACAGCTGATTACTCCTTTTTTTGCATGGAAAAGATGGATTATTATATGTCCTATAAAATTTCTCCTCCAATTATTTCATAACTGAATATTTTTCAATAACAGGGCCGACAGTAGACAATTCTTTTTTATATCTCTGTGACTATAGTATAACCACTTAAAATAGCTGTGTCAAGGGTAAAAAGTCAAAAATTCTTTTTTATATCTCTGTGACTATAGTATAACCACTTAAAATAGCTGTGTCAAGGGTAAAAAGTCAAAAATTCTTTTTTATATCTCTGT